ATTATTATTTATTGATTAATTAAAAGTAATAAACATGATTTTTTTTAAAAAATTTTGAAAAAAAAAATTTTTTTTTGATGAAATATAAGACTTTGAAAATTGAAGAATTTGGATATTTTTTGTAAGAAAATTTTATACAAAAAAATTTTTTGGGGTCTATTTTTTGTTTTAAATAAAAATTTACTATGTATATACCTATTAAATATTTATATATTAATAAGCTATTTATTATTATAAATATATATAAGTATTTATATATATATAAATATTTAAATGGTTCTTATAATTTTAAATTAATTGTTATAGATAAAGAAAAAGAATCTAATAAATATTAATTAAATTATTATTAATTTATTTAATATTATTTATATATATAAAAAAAAAATTTCCTTTTATGAAAAATTTAGATATGTTTTATTGAATAAATAATTTAATTTTTTTTAAATTATGATTTTAATTTTTAAAAAAGAAATTTATTAATTTTTTAAAAAAAAATTAATTTTAATTAAAATCTTTTATTAAGCTAATAATTAATTTTAGTATTAAAATTATTAATGATTATCAAAAGCAAGGTATTAAAATCAATATGATGTTTATTTAATTAAAATGATTAAAAAAGTTTTATTTTAGTTTAAAGAATTTAATTTAATTTTGATTTACATGTAAATTTTTGTAGAATTAAGATCAAATTTTAATAATTTGGTTTATATAATAAAATCGCAGTAGATAATTTTATAAATTTATGAAAATAAGATTTAGTAATGATTAGTAGTATTAACAAATTTTGTGCCAGCAGTTGCGGTTATACAAAAAATGCAATTAAATTTTTATATAAAATTAATATTTATGAATAATTAAATTTTAAAGGAATTTTTATAAGGTGAAATTTTAAAGTTTTATACAAATTTGTTATTGGTTAATATTTAAGAAATTTTTAGATAAACTAGGATTAGATACCCTATTATTAAAAATGTAAAAAAATTATTAAATTAGTAATAGTTATGAGCTTGAAAATTAAAAATTTTGGCGGTTTTTTAGTCTATTCAGAGGAACCTGTTTTGTAAACGATAGTCCACGATTCAAGGAACTTTAATTATTAGCTTGTATATCGTCGTAGTTTGAATATTTTATAAGAAGGTTAATATTCAAAATATATTAATATAGTAAATCAGATCAAGGTATAGTTTATATTAAAGTAGAAATGGGTTACAGTAATTTTAATTGGGGGAATTAAATTTAGAAAAAATTTATGAATTTGGATTTGATAGTAATTTTATTTAGATAATTAAAATGATTTTAGCTCTAAAATATGCACATATTGCCCGTCGCTTTCATTTTAAGGTGAAATAAGTCGTAACAGAGTAGGCTTACTGGAAAGTGTGTCTAGATAGCAAGTTAGAGCTTGATATAAAGCGTTTTAGTTACATTAAGAAGTTAATTGTGAAATTCAATTTTACTTGATTATAAAAAATTATTGTTTAATTAAAAAGGGGGGAAATTTTAATTAATAAAAATAATTTAAATTTAAGTAAAATTAGGAAAAAATTAATTTAATTATAAAGTATAATGTATTGTGAAAGAAATTTTTAAAAAGAATTTAAGAAAAAATTATTTTGTACCTTGTGTATCAGGGTTTATTAAATTATAAAAAAATTTTTATTATCTCGAATTTAAAAGAGCTAGAATTATATTATTTTATTGTAGAATAAATATTTAAAATATAATTTTAGTAATGAAACGTTATTCGTTTTTAAATATATCTAGTTGTTTAAGAAATAAATTTAATTTAGAAGATTATAAATAAAAAATTTTATTGTTAATTTTTTGTTAATAATTTTTAATTTTTATGGGGATAAGCTTATAAAAAAATATTTATAAATCATTATAGGGGGAAAAATTATAGGATTAGAAATGTCTATTAATAAAATAGTGTTATAATTTATTTTTGGGGGAAAATAATTTATAATAATTTTAAATATTTTATTAAACTGAGTATTTTAATGTTAAAAATTTTGTAATAATGATAAAATTAGTAATTAAATTTTGTTAAAATTATAGGAATATAAGATAAAATGAAGGAATTCGGCAAATAGATTTTTCACCTGTTTATTAAAAACATGGCCTTTTGTTAATAATTTAAGGTCTAGCCTGCCCACTGAGTAGTTAAATGGCCGCGGTATTTTGACCGTGCTAAGGTAGCATAATCATTAGTTTTTTAATTGAAAGCTGGAATGAATGGTTGGATGAGAAAATGACTGTCTCTATTTTAATAAATTGAATTTTATTTTTAAGTTAAAAAGCTTAAATAATTTTAAAAGACGAGAAGACCCTATAGAGTTTTATAAAAATTAGTTTAGGTTTCTTTTAGAATTATAAAATTTTATATTAATTTTTATTTGATTGGGGTGATTGAAAAATTAAATAAACTTTTTTTTTATTAATACATTGATTAGTGATTTATTGATCCATAATTTGTGATTATAAGATTAAATTACCTTAGGGATAACAGCGTTATTATTATTGAGAGTTCAAATCGAAATAATAGTTTGCGACCTCGATGTTGGATTAAAATTTATTTTTGGTGCAGAAGCTAAAATATTAAGTCTGTTCGACTTTTAAAATTTTACATGATCTGAGTTTAAACCGGTGTGAGCCAGGTTGGTTTCTATCTTTAAAAATTTAAGGTGTCTCAGTACGAAAGGACCAAATAGTTGATATATTATTTTATTTTTGAATGTCAATATTATTTTGGCAGATTAGTGCGGTTGATTTAGAATCATTATATGTAATTTAAATTACAAGTAATACTTGTTTTTAAAGGATTATATTTTGATTTTTATTTCTTCTTTAATTTTGCTAATTTGTGTATTAATTGGAGTAGCATTTTTAACTTTATTAGAACGAAAGGTTTTAGGTTATATTCAAATTCGTAAGGGGCCTAATAAAGTAGGATTTGTAGGTTTAATTCAACCATTCAGTGATGCAATTAAGCTTTTTACTAAAGAACAAACTTATCCATATATAGCTAATTTTAATTTATATTATATATCACCTGTAATAAATTTATTTTTAGCTTTATTATTATGAATATGTTTACCTTTTATTAGAGTAAATTTAAATTTTTCATTATCTTTTTTATATTTTTTAAGAGTTTCGAGATTGGGGGTTTATACTGTTATATTAGCAGGTTGATCAAGAAATTCTAATTATTCTTTATTAGGGGGTTTACGGGCTGTGGCTCAAACTATTTCTTATGAAGTAAGATTAGCTTTAATTTTAATATCATTTTTATATTTAATTTTAAGTCTTAGAATGTTAGATTTAATAAAATATCAAAATTTTATTTGATTTATCGTTTTAATATTACCTTTATGTTTAATATGATTAGTATCAAGATTAGCAGAGACTAATCGGACTCCGTTTGATTTTGCTGAAGGTGAATCTGAGTTAGTTTCAGGATTTAATGTAGAATATAGAAGTGGGGGGTTTGCAATGATTTTTTTAGCTGAATATGCTAGAATTTTATTTATAAGTTTTATTTGTTGTATATTATTTTTAGGGGCAGATTTAATAAATTGATTATTTTTCATTAAAGTAGGAAGTTTAAGATTTGTTTGAATTTGAGTACGAGGGACGCTTCCTCGGTTTCGATATGATAAACTTATATATTTAGCTTGAAAAAGATATTTACCAATTTCATTAAATTTTTTAGTCTTAATTTTAAGGTTAAAATTATTTATCTTTTTTATATTAGTTTAGTTAATTAAATTTAGTAAAAGTTAATAGAAAATTAATTTTCTATCTTATATTTTCAAAATATATGCTTATATCAAGCTCATTAACTTATTTATATAAAATGGAATCTTGTGCTTTAGCAATAATTGGATCAATTACATAATAAAAAAAATATAGAACTGTTAGAATTTGACCAGTAAGAATATAAGGGTCTTCAACTGGTCGAGCTCCAATTCAAGTTAAAAGAAGGACAATTGTAAATATAGATCAAAATAAAATTTTATTAATTGGATAAAATTGATTTCTTTTAATTTTTTTTTTAGAAGAGAATGGTAAGATATAAAGAATAGCAATTGATAAGACTAAGGCAATTACTCCTCCTAGCTTATTAGGGATTGAACGTAAAATTGCATAAGCAAATAAAAAATATCATTCAGGTTGAATATGAACTGGAGTGACTAAAGGGTTAGCTGGAATAAAATTATCAGGATCACCTAATAAATAAGGATTTGATAGAGTTAATGTTGTTAATAATATTAATATTACTAAGAATCCTACAATATCTTTTAAAGAAAAGAAAGGATGAAAGGGAATTTTATCAATGTCACTATTAGAACCTAATGGGTTATTTGAACCTGTTTGGTGAAGGAAAAGTAAATGAATAATTACTAAAGCTGCAATAATAAAAGGAAATAAAAAATGGAAAGTAAAAAATCGTGTTAAAGTAGCATTATCTACAGCAAATCCTCCTCAAACTCATTGAACAATTGATACACCTAAATAAGGAATAGCAGATAATAAGTTAGTAATGACTGTAGCTCCTCAGAATGATATTTGGCCTCAAGGTAGAACATAACCAAGAAAGGCTGTTGCTATAGTAATAAAAAAAATTGTTACTCCAATTAGTCAAGTTTCTTTTAATAAATAAGATCCATAGTAAATTCCTCGGCCAATATGAATATATAGACAGATAAAAAAGAATGAAGCCCCATTAGCGTGAAGAGTTCGGATTAATCATCCATAATTTACATCTCGACAAATATGGGCTACTCTATTAAATGCTAATTCAATATTAGGACAATAATGTATGGCTAAAAATAAACCTGTAACAATTTGAATTCCTAAACATAAGCCTAGAAGAGATCCAAAATTTCAAAGTGTAGTAATATTAGAAGGTGAAGGTAAATCAATTAAAGATCCATTAATGATTTTAATTAATGGAGAAGTCTTACGAATTGGTATTTTCATTATATTTTTTGTCGCAGGGGTCCTGATTTAATATTAGTAATTTTAACAATTATAATTAAAGTAATTAATAAATAAATTACTATTAAGTAAAAATTTAAATTTAAAGGTCAATTAATAAATTTATTTAATGATAATTTAAAATTAAAATATCTATTTTGGTTAATTAGGTTATCAATAAAATTGAGATTAAAAAAGAAGAAATCTATAAAAATTAAAATTGATAAGAATAATAAAAAAAATGAAGTTAATAAAATTAATTTATAAGAAAGTTTAAATTTTTCATTAGAGGCTACTCTAGTTATATAAATAAATAGAATTAACATTCCTCCAATTATAATTAAAAAAATAATGTAAGAAAATCAATAATTGTATGCTATTAAGCCTGTAGTAAAAGAAATAAGGATTGTTTGTAAAATAATGATTAATCCTAGAGAAAGAGGATGATTGAGAAATAAAAAATAAATAGAAAATAAAATTATTAATAAAGAAAAGATTAATAAAATTTCAAGGAATAGTTTAATAAAAATATAAATTTTGGAGATTTAAGTTAAAGGGTTACCTTTTTCCTTGATGTTTTAAAAGAAAAATTCTTATTTTTGATTTACAAGACCAATATTTTATTTAAATTATTAAAACTAATGTTAATTTATAATTATTTATCAATTATTATAACTTTGGCCGGAATATTAGTATTTGTTTCAAAACGTAAACATTTATTAATTATATTATTAAGATTAGAGTTTATTGTAATTTCAATTTTTTTTAATATATATATTTATTTGGGTAGAATAGGATATGAATATTTTTTTTTAATGATTTATTTAACTATAAGAGTTTGTGAAGGTGCACTAGGATTATCAGTTTTGGTGTCAATAATTCGAGCTCATGGTAATGATTATGTTGCTTCTTTTTCAGCTTTATGATAAAATTTTTATTAGGAATCTTATTTTTGACACCTTTAGCGGTTTTATCAGAATTTTGGTTAGTTCAATTTAGATTTTTTATATTATCATTTTTATTTTTATTTGAAGTTTCTATAAGATCTTTATGAATTAAAATTTCTTATGTTTTTGGATGAGATTTATTATCATTTAGTTTAATTATATTAAGATTTTGAATTTGTAGATTAATGATTTTAGCTAGAGAAAAGTTATTAAAGTTAAATAATTTTAGAAATTTATTTTTAATAGTAATAATTGTATTAATAATTGCTTTGTATTTAGCTTTTTCTGCAATAAATTTATTTTTATTTTATTTATTTTTTGAAATTAGTTTAATTCCTACTTTAATTTTGATTATTGGTTGGGGTTACCAACCTGAACGAATCGAGGCTGGTATTTATTTATTATTTTATACGTTATTAGTCTCTTTACCTATAATGATTTCAATTTTTTATTATTATGAAGAAAATTTTAGTTTAGACTATTATTTTGTAAATAAAAATTTAAATAACATTTTTATTTATTTATGTATAAATTTTGTTTTTTTAGTTAAAATACCAATATATTTTGTTCATTTATGATTGCCTAAAGCTCATGTTGAGGCTCCTGTTTCTGGATCTATAATTTTAGCAGGAATTCTATTAAAATTAGGAGGATATGGGATAATACGATTAATAATTTTATTTTTAGAAATTGGTTTAAAGGTTAATTTATTATTTATTATAATTAGAATAGTTGGGGGTTTTATTGTTTCATTAATTTGTTTACGTCAAAGTGATATTAAATCATTAATTGCTTATTCGTCTGTAGCACATATAGGATTAGTATTAGGGGGAATTATAACCTTAAATATTTGAGGATTTTGAGGAGCTTTAGTTTTAATATTAGCCCATGGTTTATGTTCATCAGGTTTATTTTGTTTAGCTAATATTACTTATGAACGAGTAATAAGACGAAGTCTTTATTTAAATAAAGGTTTAATAAATATTTTTCCTAGTTTATCATTATGATGATTTTTATTAAATTCGTCAAATATGGCTGCTCCTCCTTCTTATAATTTATTAGGAGAAATTATATTAATTAATAGATTAGTGATGTTTAATCATAATTTAATGATTTTTTTAGCTTTAATTTCTTTTTTTAGTGCTGCTTATTCATTATTTTTATACGCTTATTCTCAACATGGGGTATTTTATTTAAGAAGATTTAGGATGAATTTAAATTATCTACGTGAATATTTACTGTTATTTTTACATTGATTTCCTTTAAATATTTTAATTTTAAAGAGAGAATTTTTTTCCTTATGAATTTAATCAAATAGTTTAAAAAAAATATTGATTTGTGGAGTCAAAGATATAATAATTTATTTTGAATAATTCAATCAATTTGTAAGGTTTATTTTTGATTTTTTTTAAGATTAGCTATTTCTTTTTTTTCTTTGAGATTAAAATTTTTAAGAAAGGATTTAACAGTAATTATTGAATATAATTTAATCAGGTTAAATTCTGTGAGTTTAGTTATAAGGATTTTATTAGATTGAATATCTTTAATATTCATAAGATTTGTGTTATTTATTTCATCTATAGTAATTTTTTATAGAGAAGAATATATATATGGTGATTTAACTATTAATCGATTTATTTTATTAGTGGTTATATTTGTTTTATCTATAATATTATTAATTATTAGACCAAATTTAGTATCCATTCTTTTAGGTTGAGATGGATTAGGATTAGTCTCTTATTGTTTAGTAATTTATTATCAAAATGTAAAAAGATATAATGCTGGAATATTAACAGCTTTATCTAATCGAATTGGGGATGTAGCCTTATTATTAGCAATTGCTTGAATAGTAAATTTTGGTAGTTGAAATTTTTTTTATTATTTAGATGTAATAAAAAATGAAAGAGTAATAGAATTAATTTCATGATTAGTTATGTTAGCTGCTATAACAAAGAGAGCTCAAATTCCTTTTTCTTCTTGGTTACCAGCAGCTATAGCTGCTCCAACTCCGGTCTCTTCATTAGTACATTCTTCAACTTTGGTAACAGCTGGAGTTTATTTAATAATTCGATTTAATTATTGTTTTACAGATTCTTTAAAATTTATTTTATTATTAATTGCTAGATTAACTATATTTATATCAGGATTAGGGGCTAATTTTGAGTTTGATTTAAAAAAAATTATTGCCTTATCAACTTTAAGGCAATTAGGGTTAATAATAAGGACTTTAGCCTTAGGGGGCTATATATTAGCTTTTTTTCATTTATTAACTCATGCTTTATTTAAAGCTTTATTATTTATATGTGCTGGAGCTATTATTCATAGTATATCTAATTGTCAAGATATTCGTTATATAGGAAATTTAATAAATCAAATACCAGTTATTTGTTCATTTTTTAATATTTGCAATTTTTCTTTATGTGGCCTTCCATTTTTATCAGGATTTTATTCTAAAGATTTAATTGTTGAAGTTATATCTATAGGAATTTTAAATGTAATTATTTATATATTATTTTATGTATCCATTGGTTTAACAGTTTGTTATAGGTTTCGTTTAAGTTATTATAGACTAATTGGAACATTTAATTTTTTAAGTTTAAATAGGTTAGGAGAAAGGTTTCATTTTATAATTAAAGGAATAGGAGGATTAATTTTTTTAGTAGTTTTTAGGGGAAGAATGTTAAGATGATTAATTTTTCCTACACCATATTTTATTATTTTACCTTTTTATTTAAAAATTATAACTTTAATAATAATTATTATTGGTATTTTTTTAGGATTAGAGATAGCAAAATTTAAAATTAGATTTCAATTAAAATCGTTAATTTCTTTATCTTTAAGTTCATTTTTAGGAATAATATGAAATATACCTATAATTTCAACTTTAGGAATTAATTATTATCCTTTAATGATGGGTAAAGTTCTTTTAAAAAATGTAGATCAAGGATGATTGGAATATTATGGAGGTCTTGGTTTAAGAAATTTTTTAAAAACTCAATCTAAAAGATTACAGTTATTATCCCTAAATCATTTAAAAGTATTTTTTGGATTAATAGTTTTCTGAATTCTTTTTATTTTTTTAATTATTTACTTAAATAGCTTATATAGAGTATAATATTGAAGATATTAAGGAAATAAATTTATTTTTAAGTAATTTATAAGAAAATTTCTAATTTTACAGTGAAAATGTAATGTTTTTTTTAAACTATATAAATAGAAATATAAACGAAATTTCATCGCTTAAGAATTAAGTTAGAAGCTTATTCTTGAATCTCATATTTCTTTAATTGGAGAAATAAACTCATTGGTATCATTAACAGTGATATACCTCTTTTTGGTTTCAATTAAAATAAGGATGAGAAAATCATCAAATTTTTAGGTCGAAACTAAATGCAAATTTTTTGCTTCTTATTAAAGATAAATTGAAATTTCAATACTTTTTAAATGCAAATTAAATGTTATAGTTAACTATTATCCTTTTAATAAGCTCAATCTAAAGCTCCTTGATTTCATTCATGAAATAGGCCAATAATAAGAATAATAATAAAAAATAAGGTAATTAATGAATATTGAAAAATATTAGAAATTTTTAATGTTAAAATTAATGGGAATAATAAAGTAATTTCTACATCAAAAATTAAAAAAATTACAGCGATTAAGAAAAATTGTAAAGAAAAAGGTAAACGTGCAGGATTTTTGGGATCAAATCCACATTCGAAAGGGGATCTTTTCTCTCGATCAGAAAAAGTTTTTTTAGAAATTAAATTTAATATAAACACTAATAGTATATTAATTATGAAAATTATAATTCTTAAAAAAATAATTATTTTTATTATTTATACTAGAATTTCTAGATTTTTTGATTGGAAGTCAAATATAATTTTTATATTATATAAATATCTACCTCATCAGTAGATAGAGATATATAAGAAAAGTCAAACTACGTCAACAAAATGTCAATATCATGCAGCGGCTTCAAATCCAAAATGATGAATTGATCTGAAATGGCTAAAGTAATGACGAATTAAACATACTAGTAAAAATGTTGATCCAATAATAACATGAAGACCATGAAATCCAGTTGCTATAAAAAATGATGATCCATATACGGAATCTGCAATTGTAAAGGGAGCTTCAATATATTCATAAGCTTGAAGAATAGTAAAATAAATTCCTAAAGTTACAGTTAAAATTAAACCTTGAAGAGCTTGAGTATGATTATTTTCTATTAATCTATGATGGGCTCATGTAACTGTTAAACCTGAAGTTAGTAAAATTAAAGTATTAAGAAGTGGAATTTCTAAAGGATTAAATGTTTGGATTCCTTTAGGGGGTCAAATTATACCAAGTTCAATTCTAGGGGAAAGAGAATTATGAAAAAATCCTCAAAAAAATGAAATAAAGAAAAAAACTTCAGAAGTAATAAATAAAATTATACCTCATCGTAGTCCTATAGTTACTTGATAAGTATGTAATCCTTGATAAGTTCCTTCTCGAGTAATATCTCGTCATCATTGATATATAACTAAAATTGTAATTAAAAATCCTAGTAATAAAAGATCGTGATTAAATAAATGAAATCATTTGATTAAGCCTATTATTGTTGTAAAAGCTCCAAGAGCTCCTAATAAAGGTCATGGTCTAACATCTACTAAGTGAAAGGGATGATTTTTAAATCTCATTAATTAACTTCTCTTGAATAAAGGGTTCTTAAAATTGCAAATACATAAGATTGAATAATTGATACTGCTGATTCAAGAACTAATAATAGAATTTGAGTAATAATAAGAAAATTAATTATTACTAAACTTAATATAGGGCCAGTATTTCCTAGCAAGGTTATTAATAAATGACCAGCAATTATATTAGCTGATAATCGAACTGCTAAAGTACCAGGACGAATAATATTTCTAATAGTTTCAATGCAAACTATAAAAGGTATAAGAACAGGGGGTGTTCCTTGAGGGACTAAGTGAGCAAATATATGAATAGTATTATTAATTCATCCAAAAATCATAAATCTTAATCATAAAGGTAAGGCTAAAGATAAAGTTAAAGTTATATGCCTTGTTCTAGTAAAAATGTAAGGAAATAGCCCTAAAAAGTTATTAAATAAAATTAATGAAAATAAAGCAATAAAAATTAAAGTTCTACCTTGAGTTTTATTAAAGCCAATTAAAATTTTAAATTCTTTATGAAGAGTAGAAATAATTTTTACTCAAATAATTGAGATTCGTGAAGGAATTAATCAAAATATAGGAGGAATAATAAATAATCCAATTAATGTTCTTAATCAATTTAATGATAAATTAAAGTTAGTTCTAGGATCAAAAGAAGAAAATAGATTCATTATCATTTTCAGTTATAGGAAATTTTTTTTGAAGTTTTTTTCGATGTTTTAATGGAATATAAAAAAGAATAATAGTTTACAATATTAAAAATAATATAAATTATAATAAAAAAAATAAATAAGGTTAATCAGCTTAATGGGGCTATTTGAGGAATTAAAAATTATTAATAATTAATAATTTTAGCTTGACAAGCTAATGTTATATTTTAACTAAATTTTTCATTAGAAGTAGACGTTAATTACTATAAGATGGTTTAAAATTCCATTGCTTTCTTTCAGCCATCTAATGAAGATTCAATTATTTTAGAAACTCATTTAACAAAATATTTAGGTGAAATTCTTTCAATAACAATAGGTATAAATCTATGATTAGCTCCACAAATTTCTGAACATTGACCAAAAAATAAACCTGTTCGGTTAATAGAAAATCCTACTTGATTTAAACGACCGGGAGTTGCATCAATTTTTACTCCTAGAGAAGGAATAGTTCAAGAATGAATAACATCAGCTGCTGTTACTAATATTCGAATTTGAGTATTAAATGGAATTACAATTCGATTATCAACATCTAGTAAACGAAATCTTGATGGGGTAATTGAATCTGAAGGAATTATATAAGAATCAAATTCAATATTTTTAAAATCTGAGTATTCATAGGATCAGTATCATTGATGTCCAATAGATTTAATAGTAAGTAAAGGATTATTAATTTCATCTAAAATATAAATTAATCGTAATGAAGGTAACGCAATAAAAATTAAAGTTACTGCAGGTAAAATTGTTCAAATTACTTCAATAAATTGACCTTCTAGTAAATTTCGGTAAGAAAATTTATTAAAAAATAATGTAATTATTAATTGACCAACTAAAACAGTAATAATAACTAAAATCATTAAAGTGTGATCGTGAAAGAAAGAAAGTTGTTCTATTAAAGGTGAGGCTCTATCTTGAAGTAAAAGAGTTTTTCATGTAGCAATTTCTAAAAAAAGCTTAAACTTTATAATTGGGGTTTAAATCCAATGCACTAATCTGCCATATTAGAAATTGCCTGTTAAAATAGGAAGTTCAGAAAATCTATGTTCCGCTGGAGGAAGCCTTTGAAGTCATTCAATTGATGTAATTATATTTAATGTTGATAATCTTTTTCGTTGAACTGCTAATCTTTCTCAAAAAATATAAAGGAGAAGGTTTACTCTAATTAAAGAAATTAGAGATCCAATTGAAGAAACAATATTTCAAAGAGTAAAACAATCAGGATAATCAGAATATCGTCGAGGTATACCTCTAAGACCTAAAAAATGTTGAGGGAAAAATGTTAAATTAACACCAATAAATATAATAAAAAATTGAATTTTTAAAAATTTATTATGTAATGTTAATCCTGTAAATAAAGGGAATCATTGAATAATACCTGCTATAATTGCAAATACAGCTCCTATAGATAAAACATAGTGAAAATGAGCAACTACATAATAAGTATCATGAAGAATAATATCAATTGAAGAATTGGCTAAAACTACTCCTGTTAATCCCCCTACTGTGAAAAGAAATACAAACCCTAAGGCTCATAATGATACTGGTCTATATAAAAGTTGAGTTCCATGTAAAGTAGCAAGTCAACTAAATACTTTAATTCCTGTGGGGACAGCAATAATTATTGTAGCTGATGTAAAATAGGCTCGAGTATCAACATCTATACCAATAGTAAATATATGATGTGCTCAAACGACAAATCCTAATAGACCAATTGCTATTATAGCATAAATTATTCCTAAGGTTCCAAAGGCTTCTTTTTTGCCTCTTTCTTGTCTAATAATATGAGAAATTATACCAAATCCTGGAAGAATTAAAATATAAACTTCTGGATGACCAAAAAATCAAAATAAATGCTGGTAAAGAATGGGGTCTCCTCCACCTGCAGGGTCAAAAAATGAAGTATTCAGATTTCGATCTGTTAATAATATAGTAATAGCTCCGGCTAAAACTGGGAGAGAAAGAAGTAATAAAATTGCAGTAATTTTTACAGCTCAAACAAATAAGGGTAATCGATCTAAATTTATGCCTCTAGGTCGTATGTTAATAACTGTTGTAATGAAATTAACTGCCCCTAAAATTGAAGAAATACCTGCTAAATGAAGACTAAAAATTGCTAAATCAACTGATGAACCTCTATGAGCAACATTTGCTGCTAAAGGGGGGTAGACTGTTCATCCAGTTCCTGCTCCATTTTCTACAATTCTTCTTATAATTAATAAAGTTAATGATGGGGGTAATAATCAAAATCTTATATTATTTATACGGGGAAAAGCTATATCTGGAGCTCCTAATATTAGAGGGACTAATCAATTACCAAATCCTCCAATTATGATAGGCATAACTATAAAGAAAATTATAATAAAAGCATGAGCTGTTACAATAACATTATAAATTTGATCATCTCCAATTAAAGAACCTGGATTTCCTAATTCTGATCGAATTAATAGACTTAATGATGTACCTACTATCCCAGCTCAGGCTCCAAATAAAAAATATAAGGTTCCAATGTCTTTATGGTTTGTAGAAAATAATCATTTGTTCGGTAAAATGGCCGAGTTTAGGCAGTAAACTGTAAATTTACCTACGAAATAATTTTTTTCTTTTACCAGGTCTTATATTCATTTATGATATTAAATTGCAAATTTAAAGGTGGTGATTTTACCTAAGGCTTAGAAGCAACCCTCTATTTTTAACTTTGAAGGTTAATAGTTTAATTAACTTAAATCCTTAAGTATAATTAAACAGTAGGGTACAAATAATTAATCCTCTTAAAGAAATGAAATTAAAAATATAAATATAGAAATTTTTGATAGAATTATTTTTAATTAAAAACTCTCTTCTATTAATTGTCAATGATCTAAATATTACTCGAATGTAAAAATACAAGGTAATTAATGTAAATACAATTAATAATGTTCTTAAAAAATATAAATTATTTTCTACTAAATTATTAATTACTAATCATTTAGGGAAAAATCCTAGGAATGGGGGGAGACCTCCTAAGGATAAGAAATTTAATGAAATAAAAAATTTAGTTAATTTATCTCTATTAGCAAAATTAAAAAATTGAGTTAAATAAAAAATTTGTATATTTTTAAAAATTAGAATTATTCTGAGGGTAATAATTCTATAAATTAAAAAATAAATGACTCAAATAAATTGTGAATGTAATATTCTAGCTAACATTCATCTAATGTGATTGATCGAAGAATAAGCTAAAATTTTTCGTAGTCTAATTTGATTAAGACCTAAAATTCCTCTAAAAATTGTAGACAATAAAATTACTCTTAAAAAAAATAAGGATAAATTAGAATTATAAAAAATTAATAGTATTGGGGCAATTTTTTGTCATGTTAATAAAATTAATCTGTTATTTCAATTCAAGCCTTCAATAACCTCGGGGAATCAGGCATGGAAGGGGGCAGCTCCAACTTTTATTAAAAGGGCTGAATCAAAGATTAGATTTAAAATTTTATTTCTAGAAAAAAAATCAAAAAAATTTAATGAAATAACAATAGAAAATAGTAAAATTCTAGAGGCTAAAGCTTGGGTAATAAAGTATTTTAAAGCAGATTCAGAGGGGAATTTATTCTTAATATCTCTTATTAGGGGAATAATAGATAAAAGATTAATTTCTAAACCTATCCATATACTTAGCCAAGAATATGAAGAAATAGCTACTAATGTTCCAATTACTATAGATAAAAAAAATAAAATTTTATAAAAATTTAAAATTAAAAAGAGAAAGATTCAAACTTTCATAAATGGGGTATGAACCCAGTAGCTTAATTAGCTTATCTTTTTTACATTTTAGTATATGATGTATAAAAGTTTTTGATACTTTAGGAAATAGTTTAATTCTATTAAATGTAAAAAAAAACCAAATGGAGGTGGGGCCGACTCACATAATTAATTCTATCAAAATTATCCTTTTTTCAGGCACTCCATT